TTTGATCGAGTATGCTACCAAGAGCTTTCTCCCTCTTATTCTAGTGTGTGCTTCCGGAGGAGCACGGATGCAAGAAGGAAGTTTGAGCTTAATGCAAATGGCTAAAATATCTTCTGCTTTATATGATTATCAATTAAATAAAAAGTTATTCTATGTATCAATCCTTACATCTCCCACTACTGGTGGGGTGACAGCGAGTTTTGGTATGTTGGGGGATATCATTATTGCTGAACCCAATGCCTACATTGCATTTGCGGGGAAACGAGTAATTGAACAAACATTGAATAAGACAGTACCGGAAGGTTCACAAGCGGCTGAATATTTATTCCAAAAGGGTTTATTCGACCAAATCGTACCACGTAATCCTTTAAAAGGTGTTCTGAGTGAGTTATTTCAACTCCATGCTTTCTTTCCCTTGAAAAAAAATCAACAAGTGGAATGTTAGGTTCAATTAGTTTATTGGTAACGAACAAGTAGTTAGTTTATTGGAATTATGGAATTAAAATAAAAATACGAAAAGTTAAATTTTCTTTGGTGACATAAGACCCAATTGTAGAGCGAATCAAGAGAGAATCAAAAGTTTCGTGATTTTTTTGCGATATCCCTTTTTAGTCATATTAATGATTAGTAATCAGAAAGCCAGTCTTTATCAACAAACAAGACAAGAGTGCTACTTTTGCCTTTCGCGGATTTCGGGGAAGGCAAAAATTTGCACCCTCTCCTTATACTTATGTATATAGAAAAAATTGTCTCTATATAGAGTCTTGCATCCTTCTATAATATAATTTACCGAGAATCGTCATTATTACTAATAAAACCTGTTGGATCATTCATATCATATAGTTTATGTAGAAAGCTAAAAAAAACGAAGCCCATTTAGTTAGTTCTATCCTCTTTGCACTTATTCTATACTCAATTATTATATATATATATATTCACTTATATTAGAGTCTAATTTATTCCAAATAGAATTATTTTATTCTAAAATACCTTATATAACAATTATAACAAGTACAAATCTTAAATCGAGGTATCCAGTCTATGACAACTCTCAACTTACCCTCTATTTTTGTGCCCTTAGTGGGCCTAGTTTTTCCGGCAATGGCAATGGCTTCTTTATTTCTTCATATTCAAAAAAACAAGATTTTTTAGATCCGATGGGATGAAATCTCATTGATTTTTTTTTTCAAGACTTAGATTTAGATCATATCACAGATATCTATTTAGTATAATATGATCTAAAATATGATCTAAGGTGTGGCTTCCTCCGAAGACTCCTAAAGATTCACATTAGAATAAGCCTAGTTGATGAGAGTTCCTTCGGAAACAAAAAAAAGAGTAAAGTCAAATTTATTTTGTTTATTCTTTCACTTCCAATAAAATACAACTGGATCTAGTATGAGTTGGCGATCAGAACAGCTATGGATAGAACTTATAACAGGGTCTCGAAAAATAAGTAATTTCGGTTGGGCCTGTATCCTTTTTTTAGGTTCAGTAGGATTTTTATTGGTTGGAACTTCCAGTTATCTTGGTAGGAATTTGATATCTTTATTTCCATATCATCAAATCTCTTTTTTTCCCCAAGGGATCGTGATGTCTTTCTATGGTATCGCGGGTCTCTTTATTAGTTCCTATTTGTGGTGCACAATTGCGTGGAATGTGGGTAGTGGTTATGATCGATTCGATAGAAAGGGGGGAATAGTGTGTATTTTTCGTTGGGGATTTCCTGGAAAGAATCGTCGCATTTTCCTCCGATTCCTTATGAAAGATATTCAGTCCATAAGAATAGAAGTTAAAGAGGGTATTTATGCCCGCCGTGTTCTTTATATGGAAATACGCGGCCAGGGGGACATTCCCTTGACTCGTACTGATGAGAATTTGACTCCACGCGAAATTGAACAAAAAGCTGCGGAATTAGCCTATTTCTTGCGCGTACCGATTGAAATCTTTTGAAAAAGAAACTAACTAAATGTTTTCTCATCAAAAGGAAAAGGCTTGGGAATCCTCTTTTTTTATAATATAAGAGGACTCATTGTAGCCAAACCGGATCAGACATATATTATATAGAACAGCTCTAAACCAAAACGGCTTTGTCCGCAAAAAAGTTTGATGCGTAATATAATATGGAAATCCGCGCAACTTAATTCAGTACCAAAAAAAGTCAAAAATGACTGGAATTCTGTCTTGTTTTGGCACTCTTTTTTGATCATCACACCTTTTTTATAATTTTTTCAACGAGTTGTGGGCTCAGGGGGTTTATTTCGTCTTGAAACGGGATTGGCTCATTTTAATTCGTTCGTTCGGGTATCCATCGTCGGGGAAAAACAATTTCAAAGTTAACTAATTTTAGGTATCTGAAAAAAAAAAATGAGTATTCCTTTTTCGAAATGGTCTTATTCTATTTATGTATTCTTTGTAGGATCAGGGGCTAAACACTGAATCACAAAAAAAGGGGGGTTCATATCTTGTAATAGAACTCACGCTTGATCGAAAGAGTAGATCACATAGAATCGATGAATAGGGTGGGTTCATTAATAATTCAAAGATGAAAAAAAATGTCAAAAAAAAAAGAATTGACTCCCCTTATATATCTTGCATCTATAGTATTTTTACCCTGGTTGATCTCTCTTTTATTTCAAAAAAGTATGGAATCTTGGATTACAAATTGGTGGAATACTAGGAAATATGAAATTTTTTTGAATCATATTCAAGAAAAGAGTCTTCTAGAAAAATTCATAGAATTAAAGGAACTTTTCTTGTTGGAAGAAATGATAAAGGAATTTTCGGAGACACATCCTCAAAAATGGAATATAGGGATACAAAAAGAAACAATCCAATTGATCAAGATGCATAATGAGAATCGTATTCATACGATTTTACACTTCTCGACAAATCTAACCTATTTTGTTATTCTAAGTGGTTATTCTCTTCTGGGTAATAAAGAACTTATTCTTTTTAACTCTTGGGTTCAAGAATTCTTATATAACTTAAGTGATACAATCAAAGCTTTTTCTATTCTTTTATTAACCGATTTATGTATCGGATTCCATTCACCCCACGGTTGGGAACTTCTGCTTAGCTTTGTGTACAAAGATTTTGGGTTTGCTTATAATGATAAAATTATATCGGGTCTTGTTTCCACTTTTCCAGTCATTATAGATACAATTTTCAAATATTGGATTTTCCGGTATTTAAATCGTATATCTCCGTCACTTGTAGTGATTTATCATTCGATGAATGATTGAAAAACGGTCCACTGTAATCTTAATCCAATTCTACTATTTGTTACTGTCTAACATCGGAAAAGCACATTCAAAATAATACTTACTAGTTCTATCAATCTGGGGGGATTTTCCTAATATTGCAGTTAAATGAGTTTAGTAAAGAGCAGAATCGTGGATAGGGAACTATACTAGCGACCTACCTAATTTATTGTAGAAATTTTCGGGATCAATGATTGGACCATGCAAACTAGAACTACCCTTTCTTGGATAAAGGAACGGATTACTGGATCTATTTCCTTATCCCTCGTGATATACATAATAACTCGGACATACATTTCAAATGCATATCCCATTTTTGCACAACAGGGTTATGAAAATCCACGAGAAGCAACTGGGCGGATTGTATGTGCCAATTGCCATTTAGCTAATAAACCCGTGGATATTGAGGTTCCACAAGCGGTACTTCCTGATACTGTATTTGAGGCAGTTGTTCGAATTCCTTATGATATCCAAGTGAAACAAGTTCTTGCTAATGGGAAAAAGGGTGGTTTGAATGTAGGGGCTGTTCTGATTTTACCTGAAGGGTTTGAATTAGCCCCCCCCGATCGTATTTCGCCGGAGCTGAAAGAAAAGATAGGAAATCTTTCTTTTCAGAGTTATCGCCCTACTAAAAAAAATATTCTTGTGATAGGTCCTGTTCCGGGTCAGAAATATAGTGAAATTACCTTTCCTATTCTTTCTCCCGACCCTACAACTAAAAAAGATGCCCACTTCTTAAAATATCCCATATATGTAGGTGGAAACAGAGGACGGGGGCAGATTTATCCAGACGGGAGCAAGAGTAATAATACGGTTTATAATGCTACAGCAGCAGGTATAGTAACTAAAATTATACGAAAGGAAAAGGGTGGATATGAAATAACTATCGGGGATCCATCAGACGGGCGTCAAGTGGTTGATATTATTCCTCCAGGACCAGAGCTTCTTGTTTCAGAAGGTGAATCTATCAAACTTGATCAACCATTAACAAGTAATCCGAATGTGGGTGGATTTGGTCAGGGAGATGCAGAAATAGTACTTCAAGATCCATTACGTGTTCAAGGTCTTTTGTTCTTCTTGGCATCTGTGATTTTGGCACAAATCTTTTTGGTTCTTAAAAAGAAACAGTTTGAGAAAGTTCAATTGTCCGAAATGAATTTCTAGGTCTGTGAATTTATCAACATCAAGCTCGTTGAAAAAGGACAAATTTCTTTTTGAAAATTAGGTCATATATACATATATATAAAAGAAAAAAGACTGCAAAGTCTTTTGTTTACTTGTTTCTATTCTGTTTTATACTAGCTTTCAGTAATTACTTGTACACAGCACTGGTGATAGTATGTATATTGTAAATAAAAGTTTTGCAATTTATCCTTGACTTTGTTTTCAAATTGTAGTGGTATGATCAGTCATATTAAAATGTAATATAATGCATCAACGATTTTCTATTCAAATAGAAAAAATTGACTAGATACTAAACATAAAAATAAGCGGAAAATAGAAAAGAAAGAATAAATGAGGGGAACACATTTTGTTAGGACGGATTAGTCGTTTTCCTAGTCTTCGACACAAGAAAAGAATTTTATACGTCCCTTTCTTGTGTCGAAATAATAATTATTCTTGATTCTGTTCCTCAAAGATTATTATGGTTAGTTTCGATTTTTTTAGAAGTTTATCATAATATTTGTTTGTGCACAAAAAATAGTGGACAAGCAAAAAAAGACAATTTTAAAAATA